CAGCTTTTTTTGAAATGCTACGACAAAAAATGTATTTTTCTTTTTTTACAACAAAAAAATTTGTTTGTGATGAACTGGATAAATTCTTCTATGATGAACTGCATAATTATTATTGTTGGATTTATACCAATGAAAAAAAATGGAGGAACCTAAGGAACGAGTTTAGAGATCGAATTGAAGCCCTAGACAGAGGATCTCCTTATCTGGATGTACTCGAAAAAAAGACTCGATTATGCAATAATAAAACTAAAGAAGAATACTTGCCTAAAATATATGATCCTCTCTTAAACGGATCCTATCGTGGAATAATGAAACATTTTTTTTTACCTTCAATCCTAACTGAAACCTCAGTCAAAAATTCGATAGAGACAAATTTTAAAAATAAACTCAATAAAGTTCATAGTATCCTTCTTTTTAAGGGTAAGGAACTTAATGTTCATAATTTGGAAGAATTGTACCAGAAATTGGAAGGGAAAATAGCTACATTGGAAGAGAAATTGGTCCAGAAATTGGACCAGAAATTGGGACAGAAAATATATACATTGGATAAAAAATCATTAGCAAGAGAATTGAGTCTTTTAATCGATGAATTTGCTGAAGAATCAACATCAAATTTGAAAGGAATTTCTTTATTTCCGGAACAAAGACGAATTGATTCAGAAGATCCAGAAAAAGTTTTGAAATTTTTAATCGAAAGAGTCATAATTGATCCCATCATTCAAACAATATGCGATACAGCCATAATTCCTCCCATGGAAAAAACAACTCGAAAAAAATCGATTGGAATAAATAAAAAAGTCCCCCAATGGTCATACAAATTATTCAGCGAGGTAGAACAACTCGGAAAAACTGCAACAACGGAAGAGGGGGAAGAGTGGATAGTAGATCATCAAATTCGCTCGAGGAAAGCGAAACGTATAGTTCTTTTTACGAAGGGTCCGGAGGAAGCAGAGAATGCCGACCCTAGTATCAAAACTATGACGAAGCCTGATGAAATAGAAGAAGTGGATATGATAGATTATCCCTATGAAGCGGATTTTCGTCGAGACATAATCACAGGTTCTATGCGTGTTCAAAGACGTAAAACCCTTACGGGGAAAATGTTTCCCTTATATCCGTATTCCCCACTTTTTTTCGACAGAGTAGGATTTTCTTGGGATGTTCTTTTCGAACCATTCATATTATCAGTAATTGAGATTTCCGACCTAATACAAGACATTTTTAGAAAGGGTATAAAAGGAAGCGTAGCAAAAAGAATAAAGAGGTTGAAAAAAAAAAAAAAAATGTACATGGAGGAAAACAAAAGCTACGAAGAAATTCAAAAAGAAGTCAATGAAATGGAAAGGGGGCGGGACGGGCAGACGGAAATGGAACGAATAGAAAGGACACGAGAAAGAATATCAGACCTCTATGATATCCTTATTTATGCTCATGGAATAAGAGCTTTGATTTTACTAATTCAGTCGAGGCTTAGACAATCTATTGTATTGCCTTCGTTGATACTAGCTAAAAATATTGTCCGTTTCTTATTACGCCAAGAGTCCGAGTGGGAGCAGGATATAAGGGAGATGAATAGAGAAGTGTATGTTATATGCACCTATAATGGTATGCCAATACTAGAACCAGGAAGAAACGGAATTTTTCCTCAAAACTGGGCTACAGAGGGTATACAAATAATGATACGATTTCCTTTCCGTCTGAAACCTTGGCACCGATCTAAGATACGACCTTCTCGTAGGGATCCAAATCCAAAGCAGGAAAGTCCTGCTGCTTTTTTAACGATTTGGGGACTGGAAACTGACCGTCCTTTTGGTTCTCCTCTCGTAGGACTTGGTATTTTGTTTTGTTATTCTTTTGGACCCCCTTTGAAAAAACTCCAAAAAGCAATTAGAAAATGGAGTTTTCGAGTTCTAAAAAGTTTCAAAGAAAGAACAAAATTTTTGTTTCTAAAGGTCCCAAAAGAACAAAAAAAATGGAGAGAGGATTCGAGTGAAATAAAAAAAGATTCTATAATCAATAATCAGATTATTCATGAATCATCCATTCAAACCCGATCTATGGATTGGACAAATTATTCACTGACAGAAAGAAAAATGAAAGATCTGATTGATAGAACAAGCACAATCAGAAATCAAATAGAAAGAATTACAAAAGACAAGAAAAATGGATTTCGAACTCTAAAGGTAAATATTAGTCCTAACAAAACAAGTTATGGTGCTCAAAAATTAGCATCACTAAAAAATATTTTTCAGATATTAAAAAGAAGAAATGATCGATTAATCCGTAAATCACATTCTTTTTTAAAATGGATCGTGGAAAGGATATACGCGGATATCCTTCTAGAGAGCTTTCCATATATCATTAATCGTCTTACTAATAGTCTTTATAGGCCCATGATCATTATAAAACTTTTTCGTAAATTCAAAAAAAAAAATTTTTTTGATACAAAAGAGAAAAAGATAATTGAGCGTATTTCAACTATAAAAAAAAAACTTTCACCTTCTCGTATTCGTCATAAGATTCAGACGAAGTCGGGGGTTTCTTTAAAATTATCCCTCGTGTCACAGGCCTATGTATTTTACAAATTATCACAAACCCAGGTTATTAACTTGTATAAGTTAAGATCTGTCCTTCAATATGACGGAGCAGCTTTATTTCTTAAGAATGAAATAAAAGATTATTTTCGAAGACAAGGAATAATTTCTTCCGAATTAAAGCATAAGAAACTTCAGAATTCTGGAATGAATCAATGGAAAAATTGGTTAAAGAGTCATTATCCATACGATTTCTCTGAGCAAAAATGGCGAAATATAGTCAATCAACATTGTAGGGTTGAAAATCCAAATTTAATCAAACGGGATTCATCTGAAAGAGAGGAAAAGGTTTCGTTATTGCTAAATAAAAACGATCATTTTCAAAAAATGTATAGATATGATCTTTTAGCATATCAATCGATTTTTTATGAAGATAAGAAGGACTCATATAATTACAACATACATAAACCGAAATTTGTTGATATGGGGGCGAGTATCCCTATTACAAATTTGATAAGAAAAGATTTTTTTATGTATATAAAAAATCCAGATAGAAAATATTTTGATACGAAAGGTCTTTTTGATCTCAAAATTAATAAAGATAAAGAAATCAACCCATCCAATCAAAAAAAGAAAAGAAACCCCTTTGATTGGATGGGAATGAATGAAGAAAGACTAAATCGTCCTGTATCGAAGCCGATACCTTGGTTATTCCCACAAATTGAGTTATTTTTTAATGTATATAAAATGAAACCGGGGTTTATACCAATTCATTCACTTCTTTTTCATTTTAATGAAGATGTTAGTCAAAATATCACTCAAAATAAAAAAGGGGATCTTCTACTATCAAAAGAAAAAAAATATTTTGAATTAGAGAATCAAGAAGAAAAAAAAACCATAGGTCAAAGAGATCTCGCATCAGATGCCCAAAACCGAGGGAACCCCAAATCTGTTCTCTCAAACCAACAAAAATATATGGAAGAACTTTATACGAAATCAGATCTGAAAATGGGTAGAACGAAAAATAAATCCAAAAGCATTTGGACTTGGGAAATAGACTTAGATGCGTTCATGAAAGGATCTTTTGCTTTGCAATTGAAATGGCTGCTTAGTCCTTTGACTATGGAATTATTCGATTATGCGCTGTCCGTACTTGAATGGGAAAAGGAAAGCAGAATGACAACAAAGTTTGGTTTCGGCTTTATTAAGAAGGAGGAGTTAACTCTGGATCCAATGCTAATCCGGGATTTGAATCTTTCAAAAATCCTAAAAGAGGGAATATTTATTATCGAACCCGTTCGTATACCTGTAAAACATAATGTAGAATTTATTATGTATCAAACCATAAGGATTTATTTAGTTCATGAGATTAAACAAAAAAAGAATCAAAAAAGATACAGAGAAAATATGGATAAGAATCATTTTGAGGAATCGATTGCAAGACATCAAATGATGACGAAAAATAGAAACAAAAATCTGCTTGTTCCTGAAAATATTGTATCGTCTAGACGGAGTAGAGAATTGAGAATTCTAAGTTGTTTCAATTCAAGGAATAGTAATTGTGTGGATAAAAATGCAGTCTTTTGCAATGGGAACAAGGTAAAAACCTGTGGTCAATTTTTGGATGAAAGCAAAGATCTTGATAGAGAGAAAATGAAATTCATTCAATTAAAATTTTTTCTTTGGCCCAATTATCGATTAGAAGATTTAGCTTGTATGAATCGCTATTGGTTTGATACTAATAATGGTAGTCGTTTCAGTATGTTAAGGATACATATGTATCCACGATTGAAAATTGATTGATGATACAATTGTCTTATATATCCCCTACCATATATATATCGGGTGGATAAATAGCGGCGCATATGCCTTGTCTTACATCCTTTTTTGATACATGAATACTAATTCAATGACGTATCAATTAGATCATAAAATGAATCAATAAAGAAATTCGTATTGATTATTGTGTATACCAGATCAAAATACCTCGCATTATTATTACTGATCAGTCAAATTCATATTCGTAAAATAAAAAAAGTAAATTAATAAAAAAATTGATGCATAGAATAAATACCAAAAAAGATAAGAAGAAATGCGACCCCCGCCTACATACTTGAGACCTTCTCCTACAAGAAAACTTGTAACACCCAATCCATTTGGAATTCCATCAATTACTCGTCTGTCAAAAAAATGAACTAGTTCGGACAATACTCTTACACTACGAATTACGTATGTTGTATAAAAAGCATCTATGTAACCACGATAATGGCCCCAATCATATATTACATTTTTTATTTTGTCTGAAAAAAAAACGTTTGGATTCCTTTTTTCAAAAAAATTAATTAAGGCAAAATTTTGTAAGGACGAATAAATGGGTTTATAAAAAAAAGACGCTATAACAATTCCAGAAGAAGCTATACTAACCGAAAAGGTTGCATTTGTCACAAATTCAGACCAATCCAAAGAATTTTGATTAGTGAATTTTGGATGTAAAAGGTTTATAGATGGGGTTAACCATTTGGACAATATATCCAGATCTATGCCTTCTTGATTGAAAGGAATTCCTATGAATCCAACGAACAAAGTAAATAAAATCAATACCAGCAGAGGGAATAACATAGTATTACCCGATTCGTGAGGGTATGGCGAAAATTTTTTCTTGTCACAATTATAAAGAATAAGAAAGGATTGCGTCGTTTTTTTTATATTTACGTGTGAATTCTTAGAAACACTTTCGTTATTTTTTACCGGTGACAAAGTTAATAGCTTGTTAATAGGGTTTAACCCTTCTTGGCCCCACAAGGATATTGAATAGAAAGAACTGCTTCTTTTTCCATTGTAATTTTGAAACTGAACGTTTAAATGACCTTCAAACGTCAGTAAATAGATGCGAAACATATAAAATGCAGTTAATGCTGCTGTAGCCCAGGCTATGATTGCGAAAATTGGTGAATACAACCAAGTATCATTAAGAATTTCATCTTTTGACCAAAAACAAGCAAGGGGTGGAATACCAGAAAGAGAAAGTGTACCTAAAAAAAAAGCGGTTTTTGTAATTGGCACGTGTTTTTTTAATCCCCCCATAAAACCCATATTCTGGCTTTTTTCTGGAGAATACCCAACAATAGCTTCCATAGAATGAATAACGGATCCAGATCCTAAAAACAATAATGCTTTTGAGTAAGCATGAGTAATCAAATGAAATAAAGCAACTCGATAAGACCCCATACCTAGAGCTAACATCATATACCCCAATTGAGACATTGTAGAATAAGCTAAACTTCTCTTAATGTCTTTTTGAGCAAGAGCTAAAGTCGCTCCTAAAAATAATGTTATTATACCTATTAAAGCGATTAGATTTAGTATGGAAGGGATGACTATCAAAAGAGGAAAAAGTCGAGCGACAAGAAAAATCCCCGCCGCTACCATAGTAGCAGCATGTATAAGAGCAGAAATAGGAGTAGGCCCTTCCATAGCATCAGGTAACCATACATGAAGTGGGAATTGGGCTGATTTGGCAACCGCACCAGCAAATAAAAAGAAAGTACATACAGTTCCAACGAAAAAATGGATTTCATTATTCGAAATCGAAGTATTGAATATTTCGAACAAATCTCGAAATTCAAAACTACCCGTTAGCCAATAAAGACCTAAAATTCCTAATAATAAACCAAAATCCCCTACACGATTCGTTACAAACGCTTTTTGACAAGCATTTGCTGCAATAGGTCGTGTAAACCAAAAACCTATTAATAGATACGAACACATTCCAACTAATTCCCAAAACATATAAATTTGTATTAAATTCGAACTAGTAACTAATCCAAGCATAGAAGTATTGAAAAAACTCAGATAAGCAAAAAATCTCAAATATCCCTCATCATGAGACATATAATTGTCACTATAAATAAGAACAAGAATACCAACAGTAGTGATTAACATTAACATAATAGAAGTAAGTGGATCAACCAAATAACCGAACTCTAAAGAAAAATCATTATTGATGGTCCAAGACCATACAGATTGATAGATAGAACTACTATTTATTTGCTTAATAGACAATTTTATTGAAAAAAGCATAACTAGACTTAACAACGAAATACTAGGAAAAGCCCATATCCGACGAAGATTTTTTATTGTTGTCGGAAAAAGAAGAAGCCCTGATCCGATTAACAAAGGAACTGTAAGTGGAATAAAAGGTATGATCCATGCATATTGGTATATATGTTCCATAAAAAATAAAATTTGATTTTAGCTTCATCGATTCTTACCTCTTTCAAAAGAGTTCAATAAAAAAATGAAGATATGCAATAATATAATTTTCTTTCTATTTGAAATCTAAGAAAAAACATTTTATTAATATTCAACTCAAGAAGTTTGAATTGGTCAAATTACAAAATAGTTATGTTATTAGTAAAAGTAAATACTTAGTTATTAAATCAACTATTTAAACCTATGAATAGAAAGAATATCAACAATTTAGACTTTCCATTTTTCTTTTGAGAAATCCCCTGAGAGAAATCTACTCAAATTCATAACCTAATTTAAGTCAAAAATTGGGAACTATTTCAATTTGTTTATTGTAGTTTAGTCGGAACCAGTTATTAGTGCTCTGCAAAACTCGTTGATTAATTGTCTTCTATTACAAAGCCGAGACTTTACTTTCGACTTTACATAACATAAAATAGAAAAAAATGACAAAAATATATCAAATCATGTCTACTTTAAACTAAAGAATATGTTTATTACATGACATGTAAATAACATGTTAAATAAAAGTAACCTAACACAAATATACAATACATAACTAGAAGTCTAAAGTTTGCTTATTGATTTTCTTTGTTACGGTACAGCGTATTCTAGAAAGATAAATTTGAATAAGAAAAATAGAAAAAACGGGAGTCTATCATAATATGTAATTTTCATATATATCTCATTTTCTAAAAAAACTTAGAAGAAAAAAAGGACCTAGAACTAACAAAAATAGGACAGAAAGATTCCTTTGCTTTGAACAATAGATGTCTTTCACATCCAACTATAACACTGAATAACCTAGTTTATTTTTAAAATGGCAGTTCCAAAAAAGCGTACTTCAATTTCCAAAAAGCGTATTCGTAAAAATATTTGGAAACGAAAAGGATATTCGGCAGCATTAAAAGCTTTTTCGTTAGCGAAATCTCTTTCTACCGGTAATTCTAAAAGTTTTTTTATACAAAAAATAAGTAATCAAATGTTAGAATAATCTGAATTGATCTAACTCAAAAAAACTTCTACAAAATTTCCTTTACAAAGCATTAATTCTATATTTAGAATAAAAATGCTTTGTAAAGGAAATTTTGTAGATCAGCATGAAATAGACCTTGCTTCTCTCTTATGATAGGTAAGCTAAACCCTTCTTTTATTTAGTATATTTTTTCGGTTATGGGATGGGGATTCTTACTTTCCCCATCAACCGATCAATCGCAATACCCAATAAAAAATGAAAGGGGTTTTATATCGACGGAAGAGCAAACAAAAAATCTTTAGTTAAAAAAGGATCCTTAATAGAATGGGTTCAATTCAAAACTTTCCCATTATGTCTCAGAATTTTTATATATCTTCTTTTTTATTTCACTTGTATTATATCTTTATAACTTTTTTAAAGTACTATTGTATATATTCCTTTTCTTTAGAAAAGAAAAATTTTTAATGTTTTTTTTATAACAAAATCGCCATTGAATTGACTCTTTAAATCTAGACTATTAAAGATAAATAGGCTATTATATATTATTATTTCAAACAAGCCGCTATGGTGAAATTGGTAGACACGCTGCTCTTAGGAAGCAGTGCTAGAGCATCTCGGTTCGAGTCCGAGTAGCGGCACAGCATTTGAGAAATTAGAAAAAGGATTCGAATAGTTCTAGAATGAATAATAAGCATCACAATGAGATTAATTTCGTTCGGAATTTAGATTTCATGCTTTGTAATTGCGGGATCTCTCTTTTTTTTTTATTCTTATGATATTTTTGACTTTAGAGCATCTTTTCAATCATATTTCCTTCTCGACCATTTCCATTGTAATTACAATTCATTTAATAACTTTAGTAGTCAACGAAATAATAGAACTAGATGATTCATTAGAAAAGGGTATGATACTTACTTTTTCCTGTATAACAGGATTATTAGGCATTCGGTGGATTTTTTCGGGGCATTTCCCGTTAAGTGATTTATATGAATCATTAATCTTCCTTTCATGGAATTTTTATATTATTCATATGATTCCTTATTTTAAAAAACACAAACAAAAATTAAGTGCAATAACGGCGCCCGGTGCTATTTTGACCCAGGGCTTTGCTACTTCGGGCTTTTTAGCCCAAATGAAGCAATCCATACTATTAGTACCGGCTCTCCAATCCCAGTGGTTAATGATGCATGTAAGTATGATGATATTGGCTTATGCAGCCCTTTTGTGTGGATCATTATTATCAGTAGCCCTTCTAGTCATTACATTTCAAAACTATATAAGTCCTTTTGATAAAAGAAAGCTTTTATTAAACGAGTCTTTGTTCTTTGGGAAGATCCAATACACGAATGAAGAAACCAGCATTTTGCAAGGCACCCATCTCTTTTCTCTTAAGAATTATTATAGATCCCAGTTAATTGAACAATTAGATCATTGGAGTTCCCGTGTGATTAGTCTAGGCTTTGTCTTTTTAACCATAGGTATTCTTTCAGGAGCAGTATGGGCTAATGAAGCGTGGGGATCGTATTGGAATTGGGACCCAAAGGAAACGTGGGCATTCATTACTTGGACCATATTCGCGATTTATTTGCATATTAAAACAAATATAAATTTTAAAAGTGAAAATTCTGCAATTGTGGCTTCTATAGGATTTCTTATAATTTGGATATGCTATTTTGGGGTCAATCTATTAGGAATAGGATTACATAGTTATGGTTCGTTTATATTAAAAAATTGAATTATTGAAGAAAAGACCTAACCTGACGAATACAACCGCAGAACAAAGTATATACCATATACATATAAAAAGAAGCAAGCCTCGTCGAGAACCATTTCAATCAATTAGTATAGTGATTCAAATGGTTCTCACAAACGTCAAACTATCCAATTTGAATTCCAATTCGTTTTTTGCGTGACGTAAAAAAGTTTTTGAAAATGAAAACTATCTATAAAAAAAAATTCGATAGGATAGCTTGTACCTTCTCAACCGATAGTGAGAGAACGAAATCGGGGTAAATACCAATACCTATTACTGGGAGAAAGATAGCGAGTGAAACAAATAACTCTCGCGGACCAGAATCAAAAAAAGAAGAGTTTGCACTACTTAATAACTTGTATCCATAGAACATTTGGCGTAACATAGATAATAAATAAATAGGAGTTAATATCATTCCAATTGCCATGCCAAAAGTAATTAGAACTTTTGCCATGAAAAAAATTTTTTGACTGGTAATTATTCCCAAAAAGACTATTAATTCGGCAAAAAAACCACTCATGCCCGGTAACGCAAGGGAAGCCATAGAAAAAGTAGTGAAGAGTGTGAAGATTTTTGGCATTGAAACGGCTATTCCGCCAATTTCGTCAAGATAAATAAGACGTATTCTATCATAACTAGTTCCTGCTAGGAAAAAAAACGCAGCACCAATAAATCCATGAGAGATTATTTGTAAAAGGGCCCCGTTGAATCCTGTATCAGTTACAGAACTAATTCCGAGAATTATGAAACCCATATGAGATACAGAGGAATATGCTATTCTTTTTTTTAAATTACGTTGCCCCGGAGATGCTGAAGCTGCATAGATTATTTGTATTGTGCCTACTATCATCAACCAAGGAGAAAATATAGAATGAGCGTGAGGTAATAATTCCACATTGATCCGAACTAATCCATATGCTCCCATTTTTAATAGTATTCCCGCTAAAAGCATACAAGTACTGTAATGTGCTTCTCCGTGGGTATCCGGTAACCATGTATGTAGAGGTATAATCGGCAGTTTGACAGCAAAAGCAAGAAGAAATCCAATATAGAATATTATTTCTAATCCCACAGGATACGATTGATTAATTAACGTTTCAAAATTTAATGTTGGTTCCGTAGAACCATACAACCCAAGGCCCAAAACTCCCATTAACAGAAAAATGGAACCCCCTGCAGTGTATAAAATAAACTTTGTAGCTGAATATAGACGTTTCTTTCCTCCCCATATGGATAAAAGTAGATAAACGGGAATTAATTCCAATTCCCACATTAGGAAAAAAAGTAAAAGGTCTCGAGAAGAAAATAATCCTATTTGACCACTATACATTGCTAACATCAAGAAATGGAATAATCGGGAATCCCGAGTAACCGGCCAAGCCGCTAAAGTAGCTAAAGTTGTGATGAATCCCGTCAGTAAAACAGGTCCTATAGAAAGCCCGTCTATTCCCAATCTCCAGTGGAAATTTAAAAAGTGAATCCAGTTATAATCTTCGGACAGTTGTATTAATGGGTCGTCTGGCTGGAAATGATAACAGAATACATAGGTTGTTAGTAAAAATTCTAACATACATATACACAAAGTATACCATCTAATTACTTTATTGCCCCTATGAGGGAGAAAGAAAATTAATGAACCCGCAAATATAGGCAAAACTACAATTAAGGTTAACCAAGGAAAAACATTCGTGGTAAAGACAAAATACACTTGGACTAAAAAACCCGTACTCGAATAAGTCGAAAAGAAGATATATATATTTTTCATTTCAGTCCGAGCGCGGGTTTTTGTCGGTAAACAAAAATCAAATGGATTCAAATGGATTCAAGTGGAGTTTTCAAGTGGAGTTTTATGGAACGTATTAATAAGCTAGGCCCATACTGCGGGTTGTTTCATGCCATAAATAAACCCGAACACTCAAAAAATCGGTTGGACAGGCGGATTCACATCTCTTACAACCAACGCAGTCCTCTGTTCTTGGGGCGGAAGCTATTTGTTTAGCTTTACACCCGTCCCAAGGTATCATTTCTAATACATCTGTGGGACAGGCTCGAACACATTGAGTACATCCTATACATGTATCATAAATCTTTACGGAATGTGACATTGGATTTATACCTTTTTTTGAATCTCATAAATTTTCGATCTAGTATAATCCTGTATTGTATGTAAATTTTTTTTATATTTAAAGACCAGACGAATCGATGATTCACCAGAATTTTTCAAATCAACTTTTCTGGGTCAGTTTAGAAAAGAGGTACAAAATACTTTGATTTCTTCTTTTTTTGAAGATTCTACATCACTAGTCATCTAATTTGAATTGATAACTCTTCCAATTTATATAATAATACTATTACTACTACTTATTCAACAAATTCGATTGATTAATACGAGTGGATTTTCTGTTACGATAAATTGCCGAAACAATAGCCGGCCCAATAGCTGCTTCAGCGGCTGCAATCGCAATAACAAAAATGGAGAAAATGTTTCCTTTCAATTGACGACTATCAAAAAAGTCAGAAAATGTTACAAAATTGAGATTCACCGCATTCAATATAAGTTCCAGACACATAAGAGCTCTAACTAAATTTCGGCTTGTGATTAATCCATAGATACCGATAGAAAACAAAAAGGCACTCAAAACAAGTACATGTTCAAGCATCATTGAGCCACTCCTTGTCAATCCGGATTTATTTCATTTCAATATGAACAAGAATTGAATTCACTCGACTATAACAAACAAATACAGAGCAAAAAGGGATGTTAGTAATAGATTGACTTTTCTATTTTATATTATACATAAATTAAAATAGAATTGAATGGATACAATAAAACAGAAACAGAATAAAGTTTGGGATGCTTTTCAAGATTTTTCATTTTATTGACGGGCCACGGCAATTGCACCTATCAAAGCAACTAAAAGAATTATAGAAATGAGTTCAAACGGGAGAAAAAAATCTGTTGATAAATGAATTCCAATTTGTTGACTATTATTTATCAAATCTTGTTCTATAATCTGGTTTAATTTTGTAGTCCAAATAATTCCGTACCAGGACGTATTTAGAATAGTAGTAATTAATAAAACAAAAATACTGATACAAACTAACAAAGTAATTCCGTCCCCAAAAGTCCAAAGACGCGAATTTTTGTCATACTCTAACCCGTTGATGAACATTACAGCAAATATAATTAAAACATTTATAGCTCCTACGTAAATAAGGAGTTGTGCTGAAGCTACAAACTGAGAGTTTGCTAGAATATAGAATAAAGATATACAAACAAGAACCAATCCCAACGAAAAAGCAGAAAAAATGGGATTGGTAAATAATATCACCCCCAGGCCTCCTAATATAAGACCTGATCCCAGAAAGACTAAAAGAAAATCATGTATTGGTCCAGGTAAATCCATTCGATTAAAAAAAAGATATAAAAATCGGACTCTTTCATGATCTTATTGAACTGACCGGGAGAAACTAAGTTACGTTAATCTATTTGAATGCAATTCTAGTGGATGCAAATTAATGTAGGTGAAGTTAATAGACTAATCGCGTTCTTTATCTGAAAGGCTAGTTCGAATCTAGTTGAAACCATTACATTAAAAAAAATTTCCAAGTCAATCTTCCATTTTCATGAACCAATCAGATCAATAGTTGTTATTGTTAGTTCTTTTTCTTTGTCTTATTAAAAATATCTTAGTAATAAAAACTAGGGTTCTTGAATCAAGGTATTTATTTTTTATTTAATTGAGGCCAATTAAAGATAGTTCGAATTGTATAATCGTCAATTATTGACATTGGTAAACGGCCTAAAGCAATTTGATTATAATTTAATTCATGACGATTATATGTAGAAAGCTCGTATTCTTCAGTCATTGATAAACAATTTGTTGGGCAATACTCAACGCAATTACCACAAAATATACAGATTCCAAAATCAATACTGTAATTAAGTAACCGTTTCTTTCTAATATCAGTTTCCAATTTCCAATCTACAACAGGTAGATCTATAGGACATACACGAACACATACCTCACAAGCAATGCATTTATCGAATTCAAAGTGGATTCGACCACGAAAACGTTCTGATGTGATCAATTTTTCATAAGGGTATTGAATAGTTACAGGTAAACGATTGGCGTGGGATAAGGTAATCAAAAAGCCTTGACCAATGTACCTAGCCGCCCGGACTGTTTGTTGACCATAATTCAGGAACCCAGTTACCATAGGGAACATATCCTAAATATCGATAAATTTTTTTTGTTTCTTTCTCTTGTTTGGGACAAGTTATCAATCTAGTTACTACTGAATAGAAAAATTTCTACTTTGCTTATATTATAGTGAAAGGAGTTGAGAAGACGTTGTTAATAATAAATTACCTAACGAAATAGGTAAAAGGAATTTCCAGCCAAGACTTAATAATTGGTCCATTCTCAGTCTAGGTAACGTCCATCTTGTTGTGATAGAAATGAACAAGACAAAAAAAGTTTTCGCTAATGTAATGAAAATACCAATTGTTGTTTCAAAGACTCCATCCCTTGCATTTATTTCCAAAAAGTCAGGAACGAATATGTACGGAATCGATAAATTCCAGCCTCCCAAGTAAAGAACTGTTACAAATAATGAAGAAACTAATAGATTTAGATAGGAAGCAACAAAAAATAAACCAAATTTAATACCCGAATATTCTGTTTGATAACCTGCTACTAATTCTTCCTCTGCTTCTGGTAAATCAAAAGGCAACCTTTCACATTCAGCTAGAGAAGAAATTATAAAAACGAAAAATCCTATAGGTTGACGCCACAAATTCCACCCCCAAAAACTGTATTTGGACTGTGCCTCAACTATATCAACTGTACTTAAACTGTTAGATAATTCTAGTCGGTGATAAGATCACTGTTATCAGCGCTATTACAGAACCGTACATGAGATTTTCACCTCATACGGCTCCTCGCGGGTCCCACATAAATCTAAGGACTGCTTCGATATTCTTTAATCTTGATATTTTTATAGGCTAAATAGAGTCAAAAGTAATCGAAAGGTCCCGAATTAGACCAACGGAATTCTGTCTGCTATACTAAACGGCTTCTGAATTTATCTCATCCTTTACTTCGGTTTTTTATTGATTTAACCCTTCAGAAAAAATATTTTTCGAACTAATAACAGATATCTCGCCCTATTTTGCTTCCGAAAAAAAATTAACACGAAGACGGCAAAAAGAATCAAAAATTTTTCAATTACATTCTTTCTATTTTTTTTCTTTTTTTGGCCAAAAAAAGAAGTAAAGGATTACTTCGTTCCCGATAGTCATTCACTTTAGCGGTGGATAGCAGCCTACTCTGGATCGGAATTCTGGGGAGTACTACTTGATCATTTCTACTAATTTAAAGCCCCAATTCGTATTTCGTTTATGTGGAATTTTTTCCAATAACTCAGAAAATCCCTATTAATTACTAATCCTTTGTGTACCTTGGTGTTCCTAACCATCCACTCAGTTTTGCTCAATCTCTTCGACAGTCCGTGTCATATGTCATATATAGTAATAGATATAAACGATAGAACGAACCCCAAAGAATCCGTCTGTTTAACCCGCTTCAAGTCACGATAACAAATCAATCTGCCTTGGGGTAAATAGTTTTTCTTTACTGCTTCTATTTGCTTATATTAACCTTTGGTGTAATTCTTGTACATAGGAAATGAGACTCAATCTTTTTACTGCGAATTTCGAAGCTGTTTTCTTTCGCTCATTTAACTATCTGGTTTAGTTCATTCTTAGAAAAACTCTCGAAAGAAAAAAATTGTGGAAAATTGAAGCCTCAACGAATCACACGTAGAGATATTGCTAACACACAAAGAGTTAATGGTATTTCATAACTAATAGATTGGGCAGCAGCCCGTAAACCACCTAAAAAAGAATATTTATTATTTGATCCATATCCTGACATAAGAAGTCCAATGGGAGCAATACTTGAAATAGCGATCCATAAAAAAACACCACTACTGAGATCGACTAGAATAAGTCTATAGCTAAAAGGAATTACTAAATAACTTAGTAAAATGGATATGACTGCTATGGAGGGTCCAAGACTAAATAACCCTGCATCCCCTCTAGCGGGAAGAAGGTTCTCTTTAAAAAGTAGTTTTGTTCCATCTGCTAAAGCTTGCAGAATTCCCAAGGGGCCGGCATATTCAGGCCCAATACGTTGTTGTATCCCTGCAGATATTTCTCTTTCTAACCATACAATTACTAGGACACCTATTGTGATTCCCAAAATAAGAAGCAAAATAGGTACAAGCATCCATATAGCCCCATAGACTTCTTTTAAGGATTCCAATATAGAAAAAGAGTTGATAGCTTGTACTCCTGTTGTATCAATTATCATTTCAACGATCAATTTCTCCCATAATGATATCTATGCTACCTAGTATTGTCATAATATCAGCCAATTTCATTTTTTTAACTAACTGAGGAAGAATTTGTAAATTGATAAAACCGGGCGGGCGAATTTTCCATCTCCATGGAAAAGAACTCTGATCTCCTATCAAAAAAATTCCCAATTCGCCCTTTGGCGCCTCGACTCTTACATAAAGTTCTTGTCTCGACAACTCAAAAGCGGGAGACGGCTTTTTACTAATGAATCGATATTCAAAGTTATTCCACTCAGGATCTCTTACGATATTAAAGCGCCGGCTTTCCAAATTTTCATAGGGCCCCCCCGGAATTCCTTCTAGAGCTTGCTGAATAATTTTTACGGATTCCACCATTTCACCAATTCGGATTAAATAACGAGCTAAGGAATCGCCCTCTTTCTGCCATTGAACTTCCCAATCAAATTCTTCATAACATTCATAATTATCAACTTTACGAAGATCCCATTGTATTCCGGAAGCCCGTAACATCGGTCCTGACAACCCCCAATTTATTGCCTCTTCTCCGCTAATAATGCCCACCCCCTCAACTCGTTCTAAAAAAATAGGATTTCGCGTAATAAGCTTTTGATATTCAGCAATTGCTGTTAAAAAATACTCACAGAAATCTAAACATTTATCTATCCAGCCGTAAGGTAGATCGGCAGCGACTCCTCCGATGCGAAAATAATTATGCATCATTCTCATGCCAGTGGCAGCTTCGAATAGATCATATATCAATTCTCTTTCTCTGAAAATGTAGAAGAAGGGGGTTTGTGCCCCAATATCCGCCATAAAGGGTCCAAGCCATAACAAATGAGAAGCTATACGACTTAACTCCAACATAATAACTCGAATATAGCTAGCCCTTTTAGGTACTTGAATATTTCCTAATTGCTCTGGTGCATTTATAGTTATTGCTTCTGTGAACATAGTAGCTAAATAATCCCAACGTGTTACATAAGGCAAATATTGTATAATTGTTCGGTTTTCTGCAATTTTTTCCATTCCTCTGTGCAAATAACCCAGGATTGGTTCACAGTCAACAACATCTTCACCATCTAAAGTAACAATGAGTCGAAGAACGCCGTGCATTGATGGGTGGTGAGGCCCCATATTGACTATCATTAGATCTTTTCTTGTAACTGGTCCAGTCATAAGTTTTTTCCTTATTTATTCTTCCATGAATTGCTGAAAACTAAAAAAAATTCATTCAAATTGAAGATCGAATAAATCAAAGAAAATTATTGTTAAAATTAACGTTTTTTTATCTCTCGGATATTCAATTGGCTAATTAATTTTTTATAGCGTATTATATTTTTTTTTGAAAAATAAGCCAGAAGTCGTTGACGTTTTCCCAAAATTTTCCGTAGGCCTCTCTGAGATGAATAGTCTTTTTTGTGTAATTCCAAATGTGAGCTAAGTCTCCATATCTTATTGGTGAAATAGAATACTTGAAATTCAACAGATCCTTTTTTTTCTTCTTGCGAAATTACTGAGCTGAATGCAGTTTTTGTCATAACTATACTAAAGAATAAATATATATTATATAACTTCGTCAATTTTTTTATTAATTTACTTTTTTTATTTTACGAATATGAATTTGACTGATCAGTAATAATAATGCGAGGTATTTTGATCTGGTATACACAATAATCAATACGAATTTCTTTATTGATTCATTTTATGATCTAATTGATACGTCATTGAATTAGTATTCATGTATCAAAAAAGGATGTAAGACAAGGCATATGCGCCGCTATTTATCCACCCGATATATATATGGTAGGGGATATATAAGACAATTGTATCATCAATCAATTTTCAATCGTGGATACATATGTATCCTTAACATACTGAAACGACTACCATTATTAGTATCAAACCAATAGCGATTCATACAAGCTAAATCTTCTAATCGATAATTGGGCCAAAGAAAAAATTTTAATTGAATGAATTTCATTTTCTCTCTATCAAGATCTTTGCTTTCATCCAAAAATTGACCACAGGTTTTTACCTTGTTCCCATTGCAAAAGACTGCATTTTTATCCACACAATTACTATTCCTTGAATTGAAACAACTTAGAATTCTCAATTCTCTACTCCGTCTAGACGATACAATATTTTCAGGAACAAGCAGATTTTTGTTTCTATTTTTCGTCATCATTTGATGTCTTGCAATCGATTCCTCAAAATGATTCTTATCCATATTTTCTCTGTATCTTTTTTGATTCTTTTTTTGTTTAATCTCATGAACTAAATAAATCCTTATGGTTTGATACATAATAAATTCTACATTATGTTTTACAGGTATACGAACGGGTTCGATAATAAATATTCCCTCTTTTAGGATTTTTGAAAGATTCAAATCCCGGATTAGCATTGGATCCAGAGTTAACTCCTCCTTCTTAATAAAGCCGAAACCAAACTTTGTTGTCATTCTGCTTTCCTTTTCCCATTCAAGTACGGACAGCGCATAATCGAATAATTCCATAGTCAAAGGACTAAGCAGCCATTTCAATTGCAAAGCAAAAGATCCTTTCATGAACGCATCTAAGTCTATTTCCCAAGTCCAAATGCTTTTGGATTTATTTTTCGTTCTACCCATTTTCAGATCTGATTTCGTATAAAGTTCTTCCATATATTTTTGTTGGTTTGAGAGAACAGATTTGGGGTTCCCTCGGTTTTGGGCATCTGATGCGAGATCTCTTTGACCTATGGTTTTTTTTTCTTCTTGATTCTCTAATTCAAAATATTTTTTTTCTTTTGATAGTAGAAGATCCCCTTTTTTATTTTGAGTGATATTTTGACTAACATCTTCATTAAAATGAAAAAGAAGTGAATGAATTGGTATAAACCCCGGTTTCATTTTATATACATTAAAAAATAACTCAATTTGTGGGAATAACCAAGGTATCGGCTTCGATACAGGACGATTTAGTCTTTCTTCATTCATTCCCATCCAATCAAAGGGGTTTCTTTTCTTTTTTTGATTGGATGGGTTGATTTCTTTATCTTTATTAATTTTGAGATCAAAAAGACCTTTCGTATCAAAATATTTTCTATCTGGATTTTTTATATACATAAAAAAATCTTTTCTTATCAAATTTGTAATAGGGATACTCGCCCCCATATCAACAAATTTCGGTTTATGTATGTTGTAATTATATGAGTCCTTCTTATCTTCATAAAAAATCGATTGATATGCTAAAAGATCATATCTATACATTTTTTGAAAATGATCGTTTTTATTTAGCAATAACGAAACCTTTTCCTCTCTTTCAGATGAATCCCGTTTGATTAAATTTGGATTTTCAACCCTACAATGTTGATTGACTATATTTCGCCATTTTTGCTCAGAGAAATCGTATGGATAATGACTCTTTAACCAATTTTTCCATTGATTCATTCCAGAATTCTGAAGTTTCTTATGCTTTAATTCGGAAGAAATTATTCCTTGTCTTCGAAAATAATCTTTTATTTCATTCTTAAGAAATAAAGCTGCTCCGTCATATTGAAGGACAGATCTTAACTTATACAAGTTAATAACCTGGGTTTGTGATAATTTGTAAAATACATAGGCCTGTGACACGAGGGATAATTTTAAAGAAACCCCCGACTTCGTCTGAATCTTATGACGAATACGAGAAGGTGAAAGTTTTTTTTTTATAGTTGAAATACGCTCAATTATCTTTTTCTCTTTTGTATCAAAAAAATTTTTTTTTTTGAATTTACGAAAAAGTTTTATAATGATCATGGGCCTATAAAGACTATTAGTAAGACGATTAATGATATATGGAAAGCTCTCTAGAAGGATATCCGCGTATATCCTTTCCACGATCCATTTTAAAAAAGAATGTGATTTACGGATTAATCGATCATTTCTTCTTTTTAATATCTGAAAAATATTTTTTAGTGATGCTAATTTTTGAGCACCATAACTTGTTTTGTTAGGACTAATATTTACCTTTAGAGTTCGAAATCCATTTTTCTTGTCTTTTGTAATTCTTTCTATTTGATTTCTGATTGTGCTTGTTCTATCAATCAGATCTTTCATTTTTCTTTCTGTCAGTGAATAATTTGTCCAATCCATAGATCGGGTTTGAATGGATGATTCATGAATAATCTGATTATTGATTATAGAATCTTTTTTTATTTCACTCGAATCCTCTCTCCATTTTTTTTGTTCTTTTGGGACCTTTAGAAACAAAAATTTTGTTCTTTCTTTGAAACTTTTTAGAACTCGAAAACTCCATTTTCTAATTGCTTTTTGGAGTTTTTTCAAAGGGGGTCCAAAAGAATAACAAAACAAAATACCAAGTCCTACGAGAGGAGAACCAAAAGGACGGTCAGTTTCCAGTCCCCAAATCGTTAAAAAAGCAGCAGGACTTTCCTGCTTTGGATTTGGATCCCTACGAGAAGGTCGTATCTTAGATCGGTGCCAAGGTTTCAGACGGAAAGGAAATCGTATCATTATTTGTATACCCTCTGTAGCCCAGTTTTGAGGAAAAATTCCGTTTCTTCCTGGTTCTAGTATTGGCATACCATTATAGGTGCATATAACATACACTTCTCTATTCATCTCCCTTATATCCTGCTCCCACTCGGACTCTTGGCGTAATAAGAAACGGACAATATTTTTAGCTAGTATCAACGAAGGCAATACAATAGATTGTCTAAGCCTCGACTGAATTAGTAAAATCAAAGCTCTTATTCCATGAGCATAAATAAGGATATCATAGAGGTCTGATATTCTTTCTCGTGTCCTTTCTATTCGTTCCATTTCCGTCTGCCCGTCCCGCCCCCTTTCCATTTCATTGACTTCTTTTTGAATTTCTTCGTAGCTTTTGTTTTCCTCCATGTACATTTTTTTTTTTTTTTTCAACCTCTTTATTCTTTTTGCTACGCTTCCTTTTATACCCTTTCTAAAAATGTCTTGTATTAGGTCGGAAATCTCAATTACTGATAATATGAATGGTTCGAAAAGAACATCCCAAGAAAATCCTACTCTGTCGAAAAAAAGTGGGGAATACGGATATAAGGGAAACATTTTCCCCGTAAGGGTTTTACGTCTTTGAACACGCATAGAACCTGTGATTATGTCTCGACGAAAATCCGCTTCATAGGGATAATCTATCATATCCACTTCTTCTATTTCATCAGGCTTCGTCATAGTTTTGATACTAGGGTCGGCATTCTCTGCTTCCTCCGGACCCTTCGTAAAAAGAACTATACGTTTCGCTTTCCTCGAGCGAATTTGATGATCTACTATCCACTCTTCCCCCTCTTCCGTTGTTGCAGTTTTTCCGAGTTGTTCTACCTCGCTGAATAATTTGTATGACCATTGGGGGACTTTTTTATTTATTCCAATCGATTTTTTTCGAGTTGTTTTTTCCATGGGAGGAATTATGGCTGTATCGCATATTGTTTGAATGATGGGATCAATTATGACTCTTTCGATTAAAAATTTCAAAACTTTTTCTGGATCTTCTGAATCAATTCGTCTTTGTTCCGGAAATAAAGAAATTCCTTTCAAATTTGATGTTGATTCTTCAGCAAATTCATCGATTAAAAGACTCAATTCTCTTGCTAATGATTTTTTATCCAATGTATATATTTTCTGTCCCAATTTCTGGTCCAATTTCTGGACCAATTTCTCTTCCAATGTAGCTATTTTCCCTTCCAATTTCTGGTACAATTCTTCCAAATTATGAACATTAAGTTCCTTACCCTTAAAAAGAAGGATACTATGAACTTTATTGAGTTTATTTTTAAAATTTGTCTCTATCGAATTTTTGACTGAGGTTTCAGTTAGGATTGAAGGTAAAAAAAAATGTTTCATTATTCCACGATAGGATCCGTTTAAGAGAGGATCATATATTTTAGGCAAGTATTCTTCTTTAGTTTTATTATTGCATAATCGAGTCTTTTTTTCGAGTACATCCAGATAAGGAGATCCTCTGTCTAGGGCTTCAATTCGATCTCTAAACTCGTTCCTTAGGTTCCTCCATTTTTTTTCATTGGTATAAATCCAACAATAATAATTATGCAGTTCATCATAGAAGAATTTATCCAGTTCATCACAAACAAATTTTTTTGTTGTAAAAAAAGAAAAATACATTTTTTGTCGTAGCATTTCAAAAAAAGCTGATAAACTGGATGGATATGTAAAAGAAATTCTTCGTTTTCCATCACTTTGACATGTATAAAAAAAATATTGTGACATTTCATTTCTTACAGCATGTTCGAATCGATAATTTTTTATATATCGCAATGGACGATTCCATCGTTTAGAATCGAAAAGAAGATTCACAGCGGGTTTTTCAAACCAGAAGAGGTCTTTCTCTTCTTCTTTTAAGTGAAAGTGGAATTCATCCTTTGTTTTGTCCTTTCCATTCACTCGGATCCTTTCCGTTTCATCGATTTTGTCCGGATCCTCCCTTTCTTCAGAAAAAGGGGAAGGAGAAGGATCTTCTTCGGTGAATCCCTCTTGTTCCTGTTTAGTCCCCTTTGTTTCGAAAGTTGTTTCTATTTTTACATCTCTTTCTTTCTCACTTTCCCCCCTTTCTGTCGTTTTTGAGGTTTCT